CACTTAATCTTTTTCTATCTATTTTATATATATCAATAAAATTTATATCAATAAAATATAAATCGATTTTTGTCGTTATAAAAGACACTCTTTTATAGTAACAATAATAAATTGAGTATGATATAATTAGTATGATATAAATAGAACAAAAGAGGAAATAGCAAAGAAACAAAAAGGTTATACAAGGCTATATACAAATCATCCACATTTTTTTATTTTCATTAATTGAATTTTATTTGTTGATTAGGGCGAAGTTCCGTAAAAACCCCCGCCCTTTTTGAAATATCATGAACAGTTCCTGTAGGTTGAGCACCTTTTTCAAGGAAATATAGAATAGCAGGAACATTTAAATAGATTTGATTCTTTATCGGGTCATAAAAACCCACTTTACGAAGATCTCTTCCCTCTCGTCGGGATCGAACATCAATTGCAACGATTCGATAAATGGCTCATTGGGATAGATGAACAATACTCCCCCCCTAGAAACGTATAAGAAGTTTTATCCTCGTACGGCTCGAGAAAATTCTAAATTATGTCTATGTATAGAATCATAATATCAAATAGATCCATAAAATCATCAAATTCATTATATTATTGATTTTAGTTTAAATACTTTTTCTTAGTCTTCCCCCCCCCCCCCAAAAAAAAAAAATTATTTGTATCCTCATAACTCAAGTTGAATAACTCTCAAATAACTCAAAAGAAACCTTTTAGGTATTAAATTTATTGAGTGGTCTCTAACCCTTTTTGTCTGTCTCCTTTAGAATCTATTTTGATTCTTAAATATGATCTGGTTGTTGAGACAATTGAAAACGGTATTTCCTTGTTCCAGGATCTTTATCTTTGCCTTGAATCATTGGGTTTAGACATTACTTCGGTGATCTTTAAATCGTTTCAAAACGGCAGCAACATACCATTTTTTGTGATTTCTTTCTATCAAAGAATCGTATGAATGGTTGATTCCTACGTAATACACTTTACTTTTGATTTGATCAAAAGAGTTTTACCAATTCCAACAAAATTAACTTTTAAATTTTATCGAATTGGATCCTTTAGATTTATATATCTAAAATATACTTACGAAGTTGTTCCAATTTATTGATCGATACTAACCTTAGATTCTTGCCCTTGAGAAATTAATCAATACGTTCTACTCGAGCTCCATCGTGTACTATTTACATGGCAACACTCTCAAAAATGAGGGTTCCAGTGGAACAGAACAAATGATGTCGAGCCAAGAGCACTTTCGTTCCTATATAATATAAAAAAGTGGTGGATGTAAGAATCCACAGCTGATCATGTCCTTCAAGTCGCACGTTGCTTTCTGCCACATCGTTTTAAACGAAGTTTTACCATAACATTCCTTCAGTTTGGAACCAGTATGTAATTGATTCAATTATGGAATCGTGAATAATCATCGGTTCGGTCGGTACATAATAATCTATACTTTTTTCTTCTAAATAATCTATACTTTTTTCTTCTAAATAATCTATACTTTTTTCTTCTAAATAATCTATACTTTTTTCTTCTATATGAAGAATGGATAATGTATGACGAAGTCTCAACAAGAATTCAATCAATTTAACCCCATTGTTTATAATTTTTTTTTAATTATAACTAACATAACATGAATAAATAAACACGAATAAACAAGTTATTTTGAATATCTATCTTCAAGTAACGTGATAGGATAAATTCAACAATTTCACACTTCTTAGAGTACCAAGAACTCATAAGAAATCATTAAAAAGATTTAATTGATTGAATAGTTTCCTACCCTATATCATTATTTGCATAAGGTTTTCCAGTAAGTACCATTCGCTTTTTATCATCATTAAGAGAAAGATAAATCCATATTGGATTAAACCATCAATGATTAATAAAAAAAAAAGACTGATGTAAGGAAAGATTGAAGATTTAGGTTGTTATTTTTTCATATTTCATATTGTAAAATCAGTAATATTTAACAAATCAAAATTTTGTTTCATATGCGTGTTATTTGAACTCGATTAAATTTGTGAAAAAGATATGATTAATAAAAAAAAAAAAAAGAAATAAGAATCACATTCTATAACAATATTATACTCTTAAACGGAAGACTGGTCGAAAAGACAATCTTTATTTTGATATATTTTATTATGATATAGATTATGATATAGATATATATTTTCTTTTTTATTATAGATTAATAAAATTATAGATTAATAAAATGATCGTGGGTCAGGTATGTTCTGGGACGGAAGGATTCGAACCTCCGAATAGCGGGACCAAAACCCGTTGCCTTACCACTTGGCCACGCCCCATTTCTAGTCGACACTAATAAACACTAATATTGGTACTGGTTGTTCGTCAACTCAAGTCTAAATATCTATTATCTATAAAATAGATTACTAGAATTTTTATACATGTAGACGTAGAATTAAACGGAATTTATTGATCATTACATATAATTCAATTAAGATATTGTATGAAAGTATGGTTTATTCTATTCTCTTTTGATTTGAGAATTGAAGGATTTTTGATTGGGTGAGTTCAAATCAAAGAAAGTTTTTTGGTCTATCTTATTTTCTTTTTATTCATTTTTCTTTTCTATGAATAATAACATATTTATAATAATAAAATAAAAAAAAAACTCAATTTATTAATAACTCAATCAAAATAAATAAAATACAATTATCCTCAAGAACAAAATGTTTGTTATGCTTAATATATTTAGTTTGATCTGTATCTGTCTTAATTCTGCTCTTTATTCAAGTAGTTTTTTCGTCGCCAAATTGCCCGAGGCCTACGCTTTTTTAAATCCAATCGTAGATGTTATGCCAGTAATACCCCTGTTTTTTTTTCTCTTAGCCTTTGTTTGGCAAGCTGCTGTAAGTTTTCGATGATATCTTTAATTTAATAATGTCTAGACAAATTCATGATTTATTGAAAAAAAAAAAATTCAAAGAAAAGAATTGATAAGATCAGATAAGTCTTACACCCTCAATTCAAATATTGAAATTCTTGTACAACCGCGAAAAATCTGGATCACCCCACTTTATTTCTTGGTGTCAAAATAAAAAATCAAAATAGTAGGGTATGCGGTATAAAAACGGAGAATCTATTCTCTTTTTTACTAAAAAAAATCTTGGAGATTATGTAATGCTTACTCTCAAACTATTTGTTTACACGGTAGTGATATTCTTTGTTTCTCTCTTTATTTTCGGATTCCTGTCTAATGATCCAGGACGTAATCCTGGACGTGAAGAATAAAAGATAAGGTTTTTGTTTTCCTTGCTTGATTTTTAAATGTTCTTAGTAGGATTTTATCTATTACACATTTTTAACTATAAAAAAAAAAAAGAGCTCGCGAAAAATTCGAAAGAAAATACCAAGTCATCAACAAAAACGGAAAGAGAGGGATTCGAACCCTCGGTACGAAAAACTCGTACAACGGATTAGCAATCCGACGCTTTAGTCCACTCAGCCATCTCTCCTCCCAATTGAAAAAGGATAATACTATGTTACATTATAAAAAATAAGGATTGAAAGAGCCCTTCATAATATATAATATTTTTTTTCATCCGAGAGTGCTTTTTAGTTCCACGGCCCGGCTAAGTACTGACCAGGCCGGGCCCGCCATTTATTGTTCCAACGAATCATAAATAATTTCTTTTATTTGAAAACTAAAATACTTGCTTGTTATTACGATTGGAAAAATAAAAACTCTTTTTATTTCTATGATATAGAATCAAATGATATCGAATCAAAGTGTCGTTTCTTATCTTCATTTTTTATATTTATTCTTTATTCCTTTTATTTTAGTTAAAGTAAATAAATAACAAAAAGGGAGCTGTGGATTCTTGCACAATACATTTTCATGTATGTTATGGCTTAAGTAGTTTTGTCGAGACGTCTAGGTCAAAAACCTCCGGCAAAAAAACACTTGTTATTTAGTTTTAGTTATTGAAATTTAATGAATTCTCTTTTCCGAATCTCATTGGGTTCTCTGATACAACACGTAAACGCTCTAATTTTCATGATTATTTTATGATCCTATCCTTTTTACTCTTTTAACTTTTTATTACGACCCATTTTCTTGTTCGACAAAAGGTTCATTTATATACAATAATCGGATTGTAGCGGGTATAGTTTAGTGGTAAAAGTGTGATTCGTTCGATAACCCTTTATATAGTTAAGGGGTCTTTCGGTTTGATTAATATTTCATTCCGACCAAAAACTTTATTTCTTAAAAGGATTTAATCCTTTACCTCTCAATGAAAAATTCGAGGAAGAATATACATTCTCGTGATTTGTATCCAAGAATCAATTAAAAATTGAAAAATTGGATTATGAGATTACGAAACATAATTTTTTTTTTTTAATTAGATCAATACTTCTAATTGAATAAGTATGAGTAAAGGATCCATGGATAAAGATAGAAAGTGGCTTTCTAATCGTAACTAAATCTTTAATTTGGAATTTGTATTATGGAAATTGAAGCAAAATGGCTATTAAACAATGACTTTGGTTTACTAGAGACATCGACAAATTGTTTTAGCTCGGTAGAAACAAAATGCTTTTCCTAAGGATTCTCTCACATAGAAATAGAGAACGAAGTAACTAGAAAGGTTGTTATAATATAATCCCCCTCTTTTCTATAGGGATCGTCTAGAAAGCGGGTTGTTCTGAATACATTCAGACAGAAAAGCTGACATAGATGTTATGGGTGGAATTTTTTTTTTTCGTTCATGTCTTAATATAGGAATTTATACATCTTCCATAAAGGAGCCGAATGAAACCAAAGTTTCACGTTCAGTTTTGAATTAGAGACGTTAAAAATGATGAATCAACGTCGACTATAACCCCTAGCCTTCCAAGCTAACGATGCGGGTTCGATTCCCGCTACCCGCTTTTACTTTATTTTTTTATTAAATTAATAAGAAATTAAGAAATAAGAAAAAAATAGAATTAAATATTTTGAGATTTTTATTATTTTATAAAAAATTTTATGAATATAA